TGGATAGGCTAACAACTTATTTAACTTTTCAAATATGGATATGCATATCAAATATGGATATGCATATTAGGCATTAACTTTCTTTTTGAACGAAAGAGAAAAAAGAATATAAAATATAATTTCTTTTTGTTACATACTTTACCCATCTATAAAATAGATGGGGTATTTATCCAAAGACCGAGATGGAGAAAAGTATGTAGTATGATCTAAACTTTTTTTTAATGAATATATATATATTTTTAATGAATATATATATATATGTCGATTTATCTTAAGTAATTTATAGAAAAAAAAAGACTCATACAAATTAATCATGTGCCAGGAACCAGATTTGAACTGGTGACACGAGGATTTTCAGTCCTCTGCTCTACCAGCTGAGCTATCCCGACCATTCCCATTCCCGATACCGAGACCACATTCTCATATTACTAGAAAACTTAGGTCTATGTGTCAATTCAAAGGGTATTACAAAGTCTTGTCCTGGTGTTAGAATTTATTGGATCGGAGACTTTGTAAGTTTCAGGATGAAGAACGATAGCAACCGTGACTCGTTCGGGGAGTCTGTGGTTAAAGAGGGTCATTTGTCCATGTATCATATATCATAAGACTTGACATAATAGACAAATTTTTATCTCGGATACATTTGTAAAATAGTAGGGTGAATGAGAAAGATAACTATTTTTGAACTACTAAAAAAAGGATAAGATAAATAGTTAAGGAGTCAAATGGGCTTTTTTTGGGGATAGAGGGACTTGAACCCTCACGATTTTTAAAATCAACGGATTTTCCTCTTACTATAAATTTCATTGTTGCCGGTAATGACATGTAGAATAGGACTCTATCTTTATTCTCGTCCGATTAATTAGTTATACAAAAGAACTATCAGATCGTGAGGTAAATGCTTTGATCAATGCATATTTGATTCTTTCTTCAATATGGAATCGATTCCCAACAATTTTTCCGTTTTTCATATAAAAAATACAGATGCAGGTCGTCATTAATCATTTGATAGAGTATTTCAGTACGTATGTATATACGTACATCCTTCATCTTTTCGGAAGTTTCAATGGAAGGATTCCTCTACCAATGCAACACAGTCAATTCCAGTTGTTAGAACAGCTTCCATTGAGTCTCTGCACCTATCCTTTTTCACCTTCTGGGCCTTTGCTTGTTTTTGTAAATTAAAAAAAGGATTTGGCTCAGGATTGCCCATTTTTATTAATTCCGGGGTTTCTCTGAATTTGAAAGTTCTCACTTAGTAGGTTTCCATACCAAGGCTCAATCCAATTAAGTCCGTAGCGTCTACCAATTTCGCCATATCCCCCTCCTTTTTGTTTTGAGATTAGGATCTCATTTTGATTGAGATGTCGTTTTCCTTTTTATTTCTTCATTTATTAAATACTGATTTCCTGTCTCGAAAAAGTTTTTCTCCTCTTTGATTTCTTGGCAATCTTCTTTCATCTTCTATATTCTATAGTAAACCCGCATTTGGTCCAATCAGAAACGATTCTATCATTTCTGTATCCGCAATTCAATATAGATGGATAGATACCACGTATATATGTTTCTCTTCTGCTCGTTTTTACCACGCAATTTTTAATACTTGAACGGTCGATACTTTTTTTCGTTTGAGCTTCCATCTTTACAAATCAGAGCGCAATAATGTCTCATTATTTAGAACAAATGATTCCATTTCGAAATAGAAAATATATTCTATATGTAGAAGATAGAAGCTTAATAAAAATACTTTCAAATAGCATTTGAAAGCAAAAACGAAAATGATAAAATTCTATCGAATATTAAAGAATATTCTATATCTATATTCTATTCTATAGAATAGTGATGTGAGAAAAAAATATAAATCATATATATCGATAGATTAATCGTTATTTTCTATGGTAAGTATGAGTATTGAATATTTCTTTTCAATTCTATATTATATTTTTTCTATATTCATATTCATTATGACTAGCTAATATGAATATTAATTAATAGCTAAGATAACATTTATTGAATCCCTATGCATGTAGAATTTCACTTTTTTGAGCCTGCTTAGCTCAGAGGTTAGAGCATCGCATTTGTAATGCGATGGTCATCGGTTCGATTCCGATAGCCGGCTTTTCTCTATTTATTTTATTCGAGTTTTTACATGATTGAGAATTGAGAATGTCCCTTTGTGAAATGCGAAATCAAAAAATATTAAAAAACATCTTTTTTTTCTTATAGGAACTTATAGGAACTTACAACTATGTCATTAAAAGACTCCCTTTTTCTCTTTTTTAGCTATAATAGAATAATATATATAATAGAATAATATATATATATATAGTTATAGAATAGATAGATATATAATAGAAAGGTCTCTGTCCCATTCATCTAATCTAATTATTCTTTAGAGTACAAGTACACTACTTCCGTAAACTTCGCTTCATTTATCATTTAGTTCAGTTTTAGTTTAGGTTTATTCTGTAAAATGAAATTTCATCAATGAGAATTAAAT